TTAGTTATTATAAATTAATATTATAATATGTTATAAAATATTATAATAAATTTATAAAATATTATAATAAATTATAAAAATATATTACAATTATCAATTATACAATTATCAATTAAATTATACAATTATCAATTAAATTATACAATTATCAATTATAAAGTTATAAATCAATTTTATATTTTTTATATATTTTCTAATTTTTTCTTTCTTATAGTTATACTTTTTTTCTTTTACCGCTCTCAATCTTAGGAGAAAGACACTCAGAAAAGAAAGAAAAAAAATTATTGAAATAAATCTACGCTTGTTGAAGGTGAAGTTTGTAAATAAAACAAGCCCTTCTGTCGTGTATCCCCGATTAATGCAGCCTCAGATGCTTCAATTGTCGATTCTAGAGTATTGAGCGAAAGGTTACCCTATGGGTTAGGTCAAACCTACTCCACTAGTACCAATAGGGGGCATAGGGGAAGAGGCACTACTCCTAGGAATCAACAACACGAAAACTTTGTTATAAATTATACCTTTTCTTTATCAGGATCGGGACTAACAAGAATGGTTGGGACAACAAACATCCATCTCGTTCGTATTTTGGATACCCATATAACCATCGAAGACTGTTGAAGTGACTAATTCCTGGAAATTAAGAGGCGTTGAAGACAAAGAAATTGTTGGAGTCACCCTTTTTTATTTTATCTAGTACCAACATGCTTGATGTTAAGGAAAGGTTTTTTACAAGAAGGTTGGCTAGAGATTTCTTGGAAAAACACTAGCCCCACTCAGTTTATAATGAGACTATTTCATTTCAATCTTTGTGGATTCCATGTATTATTCTCATTATGCACATAAAGGAGGAGCCGTATGAGATGAAAATCTCATGTACGGTTCTGAAACGGAGATTCTTTGAATCGAACGACGGCCGTAACGGATGTCGGCTCAATCCGAAGGAAATTATGCGGAAGCTTTACAGAATTATTATGAAGCTATGCGATTAGAAATCGATCCCTATGATCGAAGTTATATACTCTATAACATAGGCCTTATCCACACAAGGAACGGAGAACATACGAAAGCTTTGGAATATTATTTTCGGGCACTAGAGCGGAACCCGTTCTTACCACAAGCTTTTAATAATATGGCCGTGATCTGTCATTACGTGCGACTATCTCCACTATAGAAAGGGAAAGAAAGAGCAAATCCATTAATAAATACTAGAAAAAATAGGCTTTCTACATATGTATCGTCCAAAACAACGATTTTTATCAGCTGTAGTAAAGAAATGCACTTCATAGAAGTGGAAATATGACGAAATTGGTATGCCTAGATACTTTATTCTATGGATAAATAAAGGGTCTAATTGAAAAGGAAGCGCCGTAAAGATCAATTCGCGAGATTTTGGACCGATACAATAACAACTGCTTACTTATGTCATGATATGAGATAAAAGTTAGGAATCCACTTATGTAATAGAGTTGATCCCCTAAGGTATTGAGCAGCGGTGTAGCATCAGATCCCAACGATAGTAAGTCTTTTCCTTCTTATGAAGAAAGTCTTTTTCAAAGATTCTATATAAATTTATATATGAAACCGAGATAGTTACCTTTCAGAAAATTCTAATCATAGCGGAAATACCTATGCTTTATGAAGGTGGGAGAAAAGATAAAACTGATTAAATCATTAAGCAAAATTCAAGTTTGAAACTCATAACCTCTTTTGGTTAACTCGAGAGAAAAAAATGGGATAGATCCATAAGAAATCTTATTCAATTATATATGGTAGATTAAAAAAATGAGATACTAAAAGAATTTGACTGCTGAGCCGTATGAGGTCGGAAACTCTCAAGTACGGTTCTAAGGGAAGGAATTTATCCGCCTATTCCGACCGGGGAGAACAGGCCATTCGACAAGGAGATTCTGAAATTGCGGAGGCTTGGTTCGACCAAGCTGCCGAGTATTGGAAACAGGCTATAGCGCTTACTCCTGGGAATTATATTGAAGCGCAAAATTGGTTGAAGATCACAAGGCGTTTCGAATAAGAACACTATTTTATTCTAACTATTTTTTTTTTATTTTATATTTTTTTATTTGTTATAATTATTTGTTATAATGAATTGTTTATGAATTGTTTGTTGTCTCTATCAGTCAAATAAAACGGATCATTTCTCTGGGAAGAACCAATCAAAAAATTTCATTATATCCCTTCTCCTTCTAAGATCGTTCTATTTCGTCTGTTATTTCGTAGGGATAAACGATATACAGATAAGTTAGAAAATCTATTTCTTTTCTGCTGTTAATAATAATAACTAATAAAAGTAAAAGAGACCCTCGAATGACTAAATAGAACTACTGGTATGTCTCTTAGTAATGACTAATGACTGTTCACACGGTTTGGAATAGAGTAATAGTAATATATTCTACGTAAGACATAAAGTGTCTCCATTTAGGAACTTCTAATTGCGATATGAATACATTAGGTTGCACAAAAAAGAATTGCGTCAATTCAAAGC